ACGATTCGATAAACGGCGCATTGGGATAGATGTATATGAGAATAATACCCCCCCCTAGAAACGTATAAGAGGCTTTGGCCTCGTACGGCTCGAGAAAAAAATTCAATGAATATTCAATGAATAGAAGTTAACTCTCTGTATAAAATTCAAAGATTAAATAGATTAATAAAAACATTAAATCAATTAGCCCGTATTGAAACCCTAACTATTTTTTTTTCATAAAAAACATTCGTAACATTCGTACTCTCGTAACTCAAGTTAAATAACTCTCAAATATCTCAACAGAGAATCCTTTAGTACTCTTTTTATTGAGTAGTCTCTAACCCTTTTTTTGTTTGTATCATTTTTTAGAATCAATTTTGATTCTTCATTCTGATCTAGTTGTTCAAACAATTGAAAACTGGATTTACTTGTTTCAGGATTCTTTATCCTTACTTTGAATCTTTGGGTTTAGACATGACTTCGGTGATCTTGAATCGTTTTATTAAAAAAGGGCAGCAACAAGCCCCTTAATTTTGTTTATGATTTCTTTTCTTTCTATCAAAGAATCATACAAACGCTTGATTCACGCATGATAGACAAAGAATTTGACAATTTTAAGAAAATTGACTTTTCCATTGACTTTTCCATTGTAAAATTACTTAAAAGGGCTTTTTTTTCAATATAAAAATAAAAAGACTTACGAAGTTGTTCCAACTTATTGATTCGCACTAACCCTGGATCCTTACTCCTGCCAAAGGAATAAAAACTTTCTATTCTCCTCGAGCTCCATCCTGTACTCTTTTTTATATTCAAAAAAGGTGTAGGACTCTAGTAAAATAGAACACAAAATGTCGAGCCAAGAGCACCTATATTCCTATATAAAAAGTGGCGGATCAAAAAATCCACAGCAGATCATGTCCTTCAATTCAAGTCGCACGTTGCTTTCTACCACATCGTTTTAAACGAAGTTTTACCATAACATTCCTCTAGTTTGTGTAATTGATTTAATTATGGAATCATGAATAGTCATAGTTCATTCAGTATATCGTAATCTATACTTTTTCTTTCTCTATGAATGGAATAGTGAATTTACGCGTATAAAGGTTCAGTCAGAATTCAAATGAATCCCATATTAGATTGTATATATGTAAAATCTACATTTGAATAGAAATATATATTTCTATATATAAATATATATATATATATATTTTTTTTAATTAAAACTCTTAGAATCTCTGGTTCTACCTTACTTACCTGCATCACACACAAATAAAAAAGCAAATAGATTTTTTTGAATTCGGTTGAAATGATGAAAAAAAGTTGATTCTTCTTTTCATTTCAATATTTGATTCTTAAAAAATATAAAAAATAAAAAATATTGGATTTTTAAACAGAAAGAGAAAGATGGTATACAAAGTCAATAGAAGATTTATTCCGTAATGACTGTATTCTGGGACGGAAGGATTCGAACCTCCGAATAGCGGGACCAAAACCCGTTGCCTTACCGCTTGGCTACGCCCCATTTCGATTTTTATTCAAGACTACTAAAAGAGTAATATTGCTATTGGTTGTTCGTCAATTCAATTTAAGCCCAAATTAAATATGGATTACATCGTTGCTATAGTTTTGATACGTGTAGATAGCAAATCAAACTGATTTTATTGATCATTACATAAAATTCAATTAAGATATTGTATGAAAATATTATTTCTTTAATTCTCATAAGAGAATTAAAGGATTTTTGATTGAGTAAGTTCAACAAAGTCTTTTTTAGACTATCTTTCTTTATTTTTTTCCTTATATAAATAAGATATTATATAACTCAATCAAAATTAAATTATCCACAAGAACACCCATTTTTGTTATGCTTAATATATTTAATTTGATCTGTATTTGTTTTAATTCTGCCCTTTTTTCAAGCACTTTTTTAGTCGCCAAATTACCGGAGGCCTACGCCTTTTTGAATCCAATCGTAGATGTTATGCCCGTAATACCTCTTTTCTTTCTTCTCTTAGCCTTTGTTTGGCAAGCAGCTGTAAGTTTTCGATGAAATTCTTAATACTGTCTTAGAAAAATTAACGATTTTGATTCTTCCAACAATTCAAAAGATCAAAAAAATTCTGACCATAGGAACGAACTATCAATTCAAACATTGAACTTTTTTGGTAGCCATACTAACATCTGGATCATTCGATTTCCTCAATTTTCTCCTCTTTTCCGTAAATGACAGAACCTAATTAGATTCGAGCTCACCAAAAAAAAGATCTAGATGTTGGTATGCAAATCTGTTTGAATATGAAAGACTCGGCTATTATCTTATTACAAATGACTTTCTGAAACTTTTTTTTTTTCTTTTTTTTCTAGAAAAAAAAGAAATCAAGTGATTTATTGGTATCAAAATTAGATATTTGATATAAAAATAGAGAATCTATTCTCTTTTTTTTTTTTTTTAAGTAAGATCTTGGAGATTTTGTAATGCTTACTCTCAAACTTTTTGTATACACTGTAGTTATATTCTTTGTTTCTCTCTTCATATTTGGATTCCTATCTAATGATCCAGGACGTAATCCGGGACGTGAAGAATAAAAAAGAAAGGTTTTTTATTACTTTATTGAATTAGTGGAAATGCTCGAATTTTATTAGGATTTTATCTATTACACATCATCAAAAGGAGAAAGGGGAAAGAGAGGGATTCGAACCCTCGGTACGATTAACTCGTACAATGGATTAGCAATCCAACGCTTTAGTCCACTCAGCCATCTCTCCTAATTGAAAAGGGATACTTATTAGGTTCCATTAGAAAAAAAGGCTTGAAAAAAACCTTCTCCACTTTATTCTTAAAAAAACTTTCTTTTTTTTTTTTTTATAGATTATTCTTTATTACTTTATTATATTATATATATATATATATATATTTTTTATTTTCTATATTTTATTATATATATATATATATAATTTTTTTTATTATATCAATATATTTATCATCTCTTTATCATATAATTATATAATATATTATATATAAATAATATATATAAATAACTTTTTTTATAGAACTTTCTCAGTAATTCTATTTACGTAATTACCTAAAAAATGTAGATAAAGATTAGATAAAGAAAAGTCTCGAACTCGAAAGAGAAATAAATAAAACCACAATAATAGAAATAGAGAATCCTTTTTTAATTTTGTCTCGTCCAAACACAAGTAAAAGATCTTTTTTATTTTAATAGCCTGGCCTGGTCAGTCCCCAGCCGGGCCTTTTTTGTTAAAGTTAAAAAGACTCATCCGATGGGTTTTTAGAAAAAAAAAAGATCTAAAAAAAAAAAAAGGAACCCGCTTTGACTAATTTTATTAAGTCTACGCGTCAACGCTAGAATTTTCTCAGTTTTTTCAGATTTTTTTATTACACTCCCGATTACTTTGTTCGACAAAAGGTCAATTTATATACAATAATTGCATTGTAGCGGGTATAGTTTAGTGGTAAAAGTGTGATTCGTTCCTTTAACCCCTTTAATAGTTAAAGGGTCTCTCGGTTTGATTAATCTTCCGATGAAAAACTTTATTTCTTAAAAGGATTTAGTCCTTTCCCTTTCAATGAAAGATTCAAGGAAGATTATAGATTCTCGAAATTTGTATCCAAAGACTCTAATCAATTGTCAATTTGGATTATGAAATTCCGAAACATAATTTTTGAATTGGATGACTATTTACAATTCAACAAGTATAACAAGAGGATCCATGGATAAAGCCATAAAAGTTTCTTTCTAATCGTAACTAAATCTTCAGTTCTATTTTTTGTTTGGTATAGAAAAATTGAAGCAAAATAGCTATTAAACGAGAACTTTGGTTTACTAAAGACATCGACATATTATATTGTTTTAGCTCGGTGGAAACAAAATACTTTTCCTAAGGATTCCGTTAAATAGAAATAACGAACGAAGTAACTAGAAAGATTCTTCGAGTTCTCCTTTTCTATCTTCTAGAAGGATCATCTAGAAAGCAAAATTTTCTGTGAAAGCACCCAGACGGAAAAAAAAGCTAACATAGATGTTATGGATCGAATTTTGATTTCGTTCCCGTCTTATTTTATTTGGGAATTTATCCATCCATCATAAAGGAGCCGAATGAAACCAAAGTTTCATGTTCGGTTTTGAATTAGAGACGTTAAAAATATAAAAATGATCAATTGACGTCGACTAAAACCCTTAGCCTTCCAAGCTAACGATGCGGGTTCGATTCCCGCTACCCGCTCTAAATTCTAAATTGCCCCTCTTTATTAGAGACAATTTTCTATATTTCTCTATTAGAATTGTCTAATAGCAATTGTGTATTGAAGTGAATTCAATACACAATTGCTAAAAAGATTTTGCACATTCTTTTTTTTTAACAATTAGAAAGTAAAAAAAAAAAAAGAAAAGCGTCCATTGTCTAATGGATAGGACATAGGTCTTCTAAACCTTTGGTATAGGTTCAAATCCTATTGGACGCAATATCAATATATTTATATCTATATTGATATTTATCTATTATTTCCATTTCTATATATTAGAGAGAATATATTTTTCTTCTATTTAGAATATTTTTATTCTATTTATAAAAAAGATAAGAAAGAAATAGAATAATAAATAAATTCTGAATGCTTTAAGATTTAATATTAAACAGATATTTTATATACTTAACTTATATACTTCTATTTATAGTTCTAGAATTATAGTTATAGAATTTCTTTCAAATTTAATTAAAGAATAAAATTGACTAAAGAGTCAAAAAAAAGAATGATACATTTCTTTTCTTTATAATTTCTCCTGAAGTAGAAAACGTTCCAGTTGCTCTTGAATACCTTCTTTCAAAAAGCTTTCTGCTTCAGCGGTTAATGTCTTTGTAGAGGAGATTATTTCTTGGAACTGAGGTTTATTCGTTTTTAAATAAGTGCGTAACTGAACGAGAAATTTTCTTACTTGTCCAATTTCTAATCCATCCAGATAACCATTTGTTCCGGTATAAATGGTCATTACCTGTTC